ATGAACTAAAAAGTTCTGCATCATGAACTTTGTATCGCGCATACATCAATCACTTACTTAGATGGGCCTCAGAAAGTCATATAATGTATCAGGAAATGAAGAAATAGAAAAAGATATGAGAGAGGATCCGATTCTATTTGTACTGGATCTGAGATGAATCTTATCTATTTTCATCTTTTAACTTCCCGAAACTCTAACTTTTTTTAGTTTTGGGCACTTCAACTAATTTTGAAATATGTATGAAGTATTAATATTCATTTTACATGAGAAGAGACACAATATGAACAAATAAATAAAAAAGAAAAAAAATATATATAATAAATTTCGAAAAAAAACTATCTACCCATCTATCTATAAAATAAATGGGGTAGATCGCATGATAACTAGATAAATAACTTACGTATATGTCATGATCTCGACATATGTATATCGATCCATATTGGTTAATTTATAGACATAGATACTCATCAAAAAATTCATCATGTGCCAGGAACCAGATTTGAACTGGTGACACGAGGATTTTCAGTCCTCTGCTCTACCAACTGAGCTATCCCGACCATTCCCCTTTCTGGTGCATCATCTCCTCATTTTACTAGATAACTGGGGTTTATGTCAATTAAAATGAAAAAAGGACGAAAAGTATTATAAAGTCTTATCTAGGTACCGGAATTTCTTGGGTCTTCAAAAAGAGGGACTTTGTCTATAAGTTTTAGTACGAGTAATGCTATGGATTGTGAATCACTCAAATGAGTACTACTTATTCAAAGATATTTATTTGTACGTATCTAATATATATCACAAGTCTTTTGATATGATAAAACCTTTTACGTCCGGATCGATCCATTTCATTTTCATTTGGAAAAGAGAAAAAAAGAGAACCATCTAATGAAAAAAAAAGATAACTAGTTAGGGAGTGAAATAAGCTTTTGGGGATAGAGGGACTTGAACCCTCACGATTTTTAAAGTCGACGGATTTTCTTCTTATTATAAATTTCATTGTTGTCAGTATTGACATGTAGAACTGGACTCTCTCTTCATTCTCGTCCGATTAATCAGTTCTTCAAAAAATCTATCAGACTATGGAGTGAATGGTTTGATGAATGAATATTTGATTCTTTTTTCAACTTGGAATCGATTCACAATCACAAGAATTCTTCCATTTTTTTCTCATATAAATTTTTTCATTTCATATTCATAAATATATAAAATTCATAAATATATAAAAATGAGAAAAAAAAATACCGATTCAGGTTGTTATTAATTATTTGATATAGTTGAGTACGTATATGCTTCACCCTTTTTTTTTTGGATTGGAATTTTGATGGAAGAATTCTGATAACAACACAGCACAGTCAACCCCATTTGTTAGAACAGCTTCCTTTGAGTCTCTGCACCTATCCTTTTTTTCTTGCTTTCTGAACCTTTTCTTTTGAAAAGAAAAAAGGAGTTGGCTCAGGATTGCCCATTTTTATTAATTCCAGGGTTTCTCTGAATTTGAAAATTTGCACTTAGTAGGTTTCCATACTAAGGCTCAAGCCAATTAAGTCCGTAGCGTCTACCGATTTCGCCATATCCCCTTTTAGTTTATTTAAGATTAGGATCTCAGTGTGATGTCCTTCCCCCTTAATTTGTTCATTTATGCCAGAACCATCGAATTCCTTAGATTTGCTATGGATTACTATACCGAAGGGTGTTTCCTCCTATTTGATTTTCTGTCTATCTTCTTTCATCTCTATTGGAAGCCTATATTTGATCGGTCTAATCAGAAATGATTCTATCATTTCTGTAGCTGCAATTCAATATGGATGGATATATACCATATATATGGTCCTCTTCTTTCATTTTACCATGCAATTTGTAATACTCAAAGGGTCGATTCTTTGTTTTTCATCTTAGTCTATGAATAAAAGCATAAGAATATCTTATTATGTTATTATAATTAGGATTAGGTTTTCTTAGGACAAACTTCTATAACTAAAATCGAAAATTTAAATTATATTTATTTTAATTATATTAGTATTTTTTTATATTAATATTTTTATTATATTAATAATGAAATTTTTTTCAAATTGAATTTAAATAGAATCTAATTGTTCTAGACGAAAAATATTCTATTTATATATATATAAATTCGAAAAATGAAAAAGATAAAAATAAAAATAAAGTAAATTCAATATTTATTTGAAATGCATATTCGAAAAGATGAAAAAAAAAGAATAGTTAATAGCTAAGCCTAAACTAAGATATAGTTTATTTATTGATTATTGAATTCTTATACATGTAGAATTTCTGTGAGCCCGCTTAGCTCAGAGGTTAGAGCATCGCATTTGTAATGCGATGGTCATCGGTTCGACTCCGATAGCCGGCTTTTTTCTATTTTTATTTATTTGTTCGATTATTTTATTTTACATGATGGATAATTTTTTTAAATCAAAAAACAAAGAATAAGGGCGCCTTTTCCCTTTTTAAAAAAGTTAAAAAGTTACCAACCTATTATGTTGTAGAAATTTCCAACTATGAAAAAAAGGAAAAGAAAGAGTCTTTTTCCTGATTTGTTCTGCCGAGCTTTACCCCTTTTTTTTTACTTACATTTTTGAATTTTAATACAAAAAAATATATAATACAAAACTGGGTTCGTATATGATATTTATACACTTCATCTCATTATTTATTGTATTACAATAAATAATGAGATTTAACTTCATTTAGTTTTATTTAATTTAGTTTTATTTTGTAAAATGAAATATATAAATTATTAAATTTAAATAAAGAAAATAAATAATAAATTAAGGAGTCTTTATGTCGCGTTACCGAGGGCCTCGTTTCAAAAAAATACGTCGTCTAGGGGCTTTACCTGGACTAACTAATAAAAGGCCTAGAGCCGGAAGTGATCTTAGAAACCAACCGCGTCCCGGGAAAAGATCTCAATATCGTATTCGTCTAGAAGAAAAACAAAAATTACGTTTTCATTATGGTATTACTGAACGACAATTACTTAAATACGTTCGTATCGCCAGAAAAACCAAAGGGTCAACAGGTCAGGTTTTACTACAATTACTTGAAATGCGTTTGGATAACATCCTTTTTCGCTTGGGTATGTCTCCGACTATTCCCGGAGCCCGCCAATTAGTTAACCATAGACATATTTTAGTTAATGGTCGTATAATAGATATACCAAGTTATCGTTGCAAACCCCAAGATACTATTATGGCGAGGGATGAACAAAAATCCAGAGCTCTAATTCAAAATTATCTGGATTCATCCCCCCGTGAGGAATTGCCCAAACATTTGACTCTTCACCCATTTCCGTATAAAGGATTAGTCAATCAAATAATAGATAGTAAGTGGGTCGGTTTGAAAATAAACGAATTGCTAGTAGTAGAATATTATTCCCGTCAGACTTAACCCTAAATAAAATACAACGAGTTCGGACAATTTGACCCCTTTCTTTCACCAAACTAAATTAACTTAAAGTTTTAAGTTAAAGTCAGGGGTTTAATCCGGATTTTTTCCCACTCATATATCCTACCCCGTCCCGGATTTTTCCTATTCATGTATCATAGATCGGCAGAAATATTTTAATTCCTTGTCCATTCTTTCTAGTATTTTAGGTACCGCGAGAAATAGAATATAGCAAAATCAAAATAAAAAAAAGAAGGACCTAACTGTTAGGTTCTAATAATGGTATTTCTTGTTGTTTGATTTGTTACAGTTAGGGATGTTGACGAATTAGGTGAAAAGTACGGAAAGAGAGGGATTCGAACCCTCGGTAAACAAAAGCCTACATAGCAGTTCCAATGCTACGCCTTGAACCACTCGGCCATCTCTCCTACACAATACAAGAACGATTATGACTCAGAAACCGAAAAAATAGCGAGACATTACTATAATTCGTATTTCTATTAATATTTAATTTAATATTCTATTTTTTTTTGGTTTGGATAGGTACGACCAAATAGACCGGATTAAATCAATGAATTGGAACGAATCAACTGATTGATTGGTTTATGTTTTTTAGACCATGTATGATTAATGGATACGCTTCGACCATAGTATAGTTCGATTTCGATTTAGACTACAATTCCATAAAAATTAGAAAATTCCTTTCTAGTTTTAAAGTTCTCACCAACAAATCCCTTATCTCATCGATCTATTACAAATTAATGAATCGTCCCATGGATATTTCTATTTAATTGTATAGTGTATACTTGCTATGGACACAACAAAAATAAACGGTTATTCTATTTCCATCATAGAATGATTATTCGATTCTTTTTCTTTTCCTCTTTGGATCCCCTTCCTTTTTAGATCATAATTCAATCAAAACTTTTTTTGACCTAATCGAAAAATTCCTTGATTCTTCCGCTTCAATGAAATCGGAATAGTTCCTATACTACTACATTTTATTTATTTTATTTTTATGAATTCGAATGGTATTCAACGATTTCTTATTGATTTTTGAAAAAGGAACAATTTTTTTATTTGGAATAAAAAAAAATATATAATATATAAAATATTAAGTAATTTAAGTAATTAAGTAAAAGTAAAGTTAAGTAAAAGGTTCGTATCTTTATGTAAATTTATTTTGTTTGGAAATGAATCTGTTTTTATGTTACTTCGTACTGTACAAATCCTTTGTTTGTGGAATCGTTTTCCCACAAGGGGAAATTATAGAATGGATTGATACCTATGCCGAGATCGCGGATAAATGGAAATTTTATTGATAAGACCTTTTCAATTGTGGCCAATATCTTATTACGAATAATTCCGACAACTTCAGGAGAAAAAGAGGCATTTACTTATTATAGAGATGGTGTGATTTGATTTTTTTTTATTTAGTTAATTTGACTGCTCCTAGTTTTACGAGAAAGGCACACGATTCGGGATAGCAAAGAAAAAATATTCTTATTCTATATTTATAGAAATAAACCTACGCTTGTTGAAGGTGAAGTTTAGAAATAGAACAATTCCTTCTGTCGTGTATCCCCGATTGATGCAGCCTCAGATACTATGCTTCAGTTATCGATTTTAGTATTGAGCGAAAGGTTACGTTTATGTGTTCTATATTACAGGTCAATCTACTTCCTAGTAATGTAATCCTAGTAATGTAATATAGTACCAATAGGCGGCATAGGGGAAGAAGCACTACATCTAGCAATCGACAACACGAAAGCTTTGTTAAAAATTACCTACCTATTACCCTTTCTTATTCTTATCTGGATTGGGACAAAAAAAATGGTTGGGACAACAAACATCCATCTCGTTCGTACATTGGATACCCATATAACCATCGAAGACTGTTGAAGTGACTATTTCCTGGAAATTAGGAAGCGTTGAGGACAAAGAAATTGTTGGAGTTATCCTTTATGTTTAGTACCAAGGCGTTTGATATTAGTAAAAGCTCTTGCGCAAGAAGGTTGGCTAGAGATTTTTTGTAAAAACACTAGCTCCGCTCAGTTCATAATGAGAATATTTCAACCCCCTTTGATTCCATGTATTTTTTATTTATTCTATTCCCATTATGCATATTAAGGGAGGAGCCGTATGAGATGAAAATTTCACGTACGGTTCTGGAACGGAGATTCTTTGAATCGAATGACGACCGTAACGGATGTCGGCTCAATCCGAAGGAAATTATGCGGAAGCTTTACAGAATTATTATGAAGCTATGCGACTAGAAATCGATCCCTACGATCGAAGTTATATACTCTATAATATAGGCCTTATCCACACAAGTAATGGAGAACATACGAAAGCTTTAGAATATTATTTTAGGGCACTAGAACGAAACCCATTCTTACCACAAGCTTTTAATAATATGGCAGTGATCTGTCATTACGTGCGACTATCTCCACTATAGAAAGAAAAAAGAATACCAAATCCGCTAGTAAATACTAAAAAAAAAATAGGCTCACTACATATGCATCGTCTAAAACAACGATTTTTATGAGCTGTAGCAAAGAAAGAAACTTCATAGAAGTCAAAATATGAAGAAATAAGATATGCCTATATACTTTTTTCTACGTCTATGGATAAAAAAATCTAATTGATAGAAAGAAAGCACCGTAAAGATTAATTAATGAGGTTTTTTGCCAATACATTAATAAAAGAGCTGCTTACTTATGCCTATATATAAGAATAAGATAGAAAAAAGTTAGGAATTAACTTATGTAATAGAGTCGATCCACTAAGGTATTGAGCGGCGGTGTAGGATCAGATCCCAAAGATAGTAATTCTTTCTTACTTATGGAAAGCCTTTTTCAAAGATTCTATATAAATTTCGATATGAAAATAAATCCAGATATGAAACCGAGATAGTTACCTTGCGGAAAATACTAACGATAGGAGTAAATACCTATCCTATGCCTTATTTTTCTGCAGGTGGGAGAAAAGATAAAACTGATTATTAATCAATATGAAAGTTTGAAACTCATGCGATTAACTTCTTTTGGTTACCCCGAATAGTGGGATAGATCTATAAGAAATCTCATTCAGTTTGAAAGGTAAAAAGGATACCAAAAGAATTGACTGAGGAGCCGTATGAGGTAGGAAACTCTCAAGTACGGTTCTAAGGGAAGGAATTGACCTACCTATTCCGACCGAGGAGAACAGGCCATTCGACAGGGAGATTCTGAAATTGCGGAGGCTTGGTTTGATCAAGCCGCCGAGTATTGGAAACAGGCTATAACGCTTACTCCTGGGAATTATATTGAAGCGCATAATTGGTTGAAGATCACGGGGCGTTTCGAATAAAAGAATCAAATGTTTTTATTTTTTCTAATTTTTTAGTTGTTAGAATTCATCTTGGGCCATTAGTAAAAGAAAATGGAATCATTCTTCTGGTAAGAACCAATCAAAGAATTTCATTATATCCCTTCTCAAATCATTCTAGTTTGTCTGGCATTTCGTAGGGATAAAGAATATACAGTACAGATACAGTAGAGAATAGATTTATTTTTTTTTTTTTTTTTGAATTAAGCAAATTCTATTATCTATTAAAATAAATTTTAATAATAATTGAAAATAAATAAATATTTCGAAATCGAAAATTCAAAAAAAAAATAATGAAATATAAAAAAAAGAATAATAAAATAGAAATATTGTATTTCTATATATATATTATTTTATTCGAATATAAAAAAACCTTCGAATGACTAAATACTGGCGAATGACTAAATACCGGGATGTTTCTTAGTAGTGGTTAACGACTGTTCATGCGATTTGTAATATTTAGAATCTTTTGGAATATTTAGAATCTTTGGAATATTTCGAATCTATAGTAATTAATATTTTCTATGTAAAATATTAGGTAGCTCCATCTAATACCTTCTAATTGAGATAGGAATAGCCTAAACTGCACAAAAAAATAGTTTTTACGTTAATCCAAAAACCAGAAAGGGTTTCGAATATTTGAAAAAGGTCCGTTGAGCGCCGCGCGTCTATGTCATAATAGATCCGAACACTTGCCCTGGATCGACTTCCAGATCATAATTGCTCTAG